AATAAGATGCCTGAAATAAAGGGCTATTTTGATAGAATAGATCATGTAATATTTACTCTTATTGCAAATTATGGAGTTAAACCATACCCTTAGAGATCAAAACTCTTAATTCATCATAAACTAAAATGCAGAAAAATAAGCTAATTAAGCTATTAGGCCCATACCCTACTCATAGAAGTAAATAATCTTCTTTTTTCTAATAATAAAATCCAATTTTCTCTTCTTCATAATAATAATTTTTAGAACTTCTATAACTTTATCATCAGAAAATTGATTAAGCATATGAGTTGGTATAGAAATAAATATAATATCATTTATCCCTTTAATAAATTTAACTCCAACAAAAAAAAGATCAGAGGCTTCAATAATTTACTTTTTAACACAAAGAATCAGAAGAATTATTATATTAAGCTCAATCATAATATATTCAATTCAACCTGTAAGACTTATAAATAATATTCTAATTATAAGAATTATAATTAAATTAGGTAGAGCACCTTTCCACTTATGAGTACCAAAAATTGTAGCTTCAATGTCCTGAACAAGAAACATAATTATGTTAACTTGACAAAAAATTGCACCATTATATATAATAAATATAATTAACTATAACATTTTCATTAAAATATCAATTATTATATCCGTGATAATTGGAAGATTTAGAGGTTTATACCAAAATTCCCTTCGTAAGATAATAGCTTACTCATCTTTAAGTCATATAGGATGAATTATGTCCCTTAACAAAAATAAAGATAATTGAACTATTTATTTATCAATTTATAGATTCATAACCCTTATCCTTTGTCAATACCTAAATAAAAAAAAAATTCTATTTATCAGACAATTAAGTAACTTAAGAATAAATACAAATCAAAAATTTGATATAATCATTTTTATAATAAGATTCGGAGGATTACCACCTATAATAGGATTTTTACCAAAATGAATAGTTATTGAAGAACTTATTTATAATAAGTCAATTATTATAATAGTTATTATAATCCTCACCAGCATGATAACATTATTCTTTTATTTACGAATTACATATAAAATAATTATAATTCAATCAATAAATATAAAATGATCAATTTATTACCAAAAACCTTCCTTAATAATTATTATAATAAATTTTATATTACCTATAATCATTTTATTACAATAAATCCTTAAGTTAATTAAACTATTAACCTTCAAAGTTAAAAATGTGAACAATCACAGGTTTTAGATTAAAACTAATCAACTTTAGAATTGCAGTCTAATATCATTAAATTGACTACAAAACCTAATTAAACTATGATAAGAGGATTTAATCCATAAATAAATTTACAATTTATTACCTAAAATTTCAGTCACCTTATCTTTTGAATAAATGATTATACTCAACTAACCATAAAGACATCGGTACATTATATTTTATATTTGGTATATGATCAGGAATAATAGGAACAGCTATAAGATGAATTATTCGTGTAGAATTAGGTCAACCAGGATCATTCATTATAGATGATCAAATTTATAATGTTATAGTTACAGCTCATGCATTTATTATAATCTTTTTCATAGTTATGCCTATTATAATTGGGGGGTTTGGTAACTGATTAGTTCCTTTAATAATTGGAGCACCTGATATAGCCTTCCCCCGAATAAATAATATAAGATTTTGACTTTTACCCCCCTCAATTACTTTATTAGTTATTAGAGCATTAACTGAAACTGGAACTGGAACTGGATGAACAGTTTATCCTCCATTATCAAGAAATATTTCACATAGTGGAGCTTCTGTAGATTTATCTATTTTTTCCCTTCATTTAGCAGGAATTTCATCTATCTTGGGAGCAGTAAACTTCATTTCCACAATTTTAAATATACGACCTAGAGGAATAAACTTAGAACGTATCCCCCTATTTGTATGATCAGTAGCAATTACTGCAATTTTATTGCTTCTATCACTACCTGTACTTGCAGGAGCAATTACTATATTACTAACTGATCGAAACTTCAATACATCATTTTTTGATCCTTCTGGAGGAGGAGACCCTATTTTATACCAACATTTATTTTGATTCTTCGGTCATCCAGAAGTTTACATTTTAATTTTACCAGGATTTGGATTAATTTCACATATCATTAGACAAGAAAGAGGGAAAATCGAAACATTTGGATCTTTAGGTATAATTTATGCAATAATAGCTATTGGATTATTAGGATTTATTGTATGAGCGCACCATATATTTACTGTAGGAATAGATGTAGACACACGAGCGTATTTTACCTCTGCTACTATAATTATTGCAGTCCCTACAGGAATTAAAATTTTTAGATGACTAGCAACTATACATGGAATAAAAATTAATTATTCCCCCTCTATTATATGATCATTAGGATTTGTTTTCTTATTTACAATTGGAGGATTAACAGGAATTATCTTAGCAAATTCATCTATTGATATTATTCTTCATGATACTTATTACGTAGTAGCCCATTTCCATTATGTTTTATCCATAGGAGCAGTATTCGCTATCATAGGAAGATTTATTCAATGATACCCTTTATTTTCAGGATTAACAATAAATCCAAAATGACTAAAAATCCAATTCATGATTATATTTATAGGAGTAAATATTACATTCTTTCCCCAACACTTTTTAGGGCTAAGAGGAATACCTCGACGATACTCAGATTATCCAGATAGATATACAGGCTGAAATATAGTATCCACTATAGGGTCATTAATATCCATTATTAGAATTGTTATATTCATTATAATCATTTGAGAAAGAATAATTAGTAAACGTAAAGTTGTATTAAAATTTAATATACCTTCAAGTATTGAATGATACCAAAACACACCACCCGCTGATCACTCATTTAATGAACTACCAATAATTTTTATTTTCTAATATGGCAGAATTGAATGCAATGAATTTAAGATTCATATATAAAGAATATTCTTTTATTAGAAATAACAACTTGAGGAAAAATTTCATTCCAAAATGCTAGATCTAATTTAATAGAACAAATAATTTTCTTTCATGATCATACATTAATAATTTTAAGTATAATTACTATCATAGTATCATTTATTATAATTAACATTTTAACTAATAAACTAATTAATCGGTACCTTTTAGAGGGTCAAATCATTGAACTTATATGAACTATGTTACCTGCAGTAACATTAATTTTCATTGCACTACCTTCCCTCCGGTTACTATATATAATAGATGAGATTAACAATCCTATAATTACAATTAAAGTAATTGGCCATCAATGATACTGAAGCTACGAATATTCAGATTTTAATAATGTAGAGTTTGAGTCTTATATAAAACCAAAAACAGAAATAATTAAAAATTCTTTTCGATTACTAGAAGTTGATAATAATACCATCCTACCCATAAATTCAAATATTCGTATTATTGTTACATCTAGAGATGTAATTCATTCATGAGCAATTCCTTCATTAGGAGTTAAAATTGATGCAGTACCAGGACGATTAAATCAAATTATAATCAATTCAATACGTCCTGGAATAATATATGGACAATGCTCAGAAATTTGCGGAGCAAACCACAGATTTATACCAATCACTTTAGAAAGAACTAACATAAAATCTTTTATTAACTGAATTAATTCAATATCATTAAGTGGCTGAAATATTATAAGCATTGGTCTCTTAAACCAAAATATAGTATATTAATAAATACTCTTAATGAGAAAATTAGTTTAACTAAAACAATAATTTGTCAAATTATAAATATAAAATTATTATATTTTCTTCTTGCCTCAAATAATACCAATATGATGAGAAATATTATTATTAATATTTATTACAATTATACTTTCCTTATGTATTATAATTTATCATAATAAAAAATATAATAATGATTCAAAAATTTATAAAGTAATTTATAAGCAAATACACTGAACATGATAAACAACTTATTTTCAGCTTTTGATCCTTCAACTAATATAAAAATATCACTCAATTGAATTAGAACATGTTTTGTATTATTTATTTTACCAATAAGATTCTGAACCATACCCAACCGAAGTGTTAGTTTATTTTATAAATTATTAATAATTCTGTTTTCAGAATTTAAAATAATTTTAGGTGAAAAAAGAAAAGGAACTAGAATAATAATAATTAGATTATTTATATTCATTATAGCTAATAACATAATAGGATTAATACCTTATATTTTTACTAGATCCAGTCACCTAACATTTACATTATCAATAGCTTTACCTTTATGAATATCTTTTATAATATTTGGATGAATTAATAATACTAATCATATATTAGCCCACTTAGTCCCTTTGGGAACACCCAATATCTTAATACCTTTTATAATCATTATTGAAACCATTAGAAACATTATTCGTCCGGGGAGTTTAGCAGTACGGTTAACTGCAAATATAATCGCAGGACATTTATTAATAAGATTATTAGGTAATAATTCATTAATTGTTACAAATTTTATATTATGATTTATTATTAGAGTACAAGTTATATTAATGATTTTTGAAGTAGCAGTTTCATTTATCCAAGCATATGTATTTTCTATCTTAAGAACATTATATTCTAGAGAAATTTAATTATATGAAACTAATAAAAAATCATCCCTTCCATTTAGTTGATTACAGCCCTTGACCTTTAACTGGATCAATTGGGGCATTAACATTAACTTCAGGAATAGTAATATGATTACATAAAATAAATAATTACATAATATGAATGGGTGTATTAATCATTATATTAACTATAATACAATGATGACGGGATGTAACACGAGAATCTACTTACCAAGGGAATCATACAATTAAGGTGATTAAAGGATTAAAAATAGGAATAATGTTATTTATCATTTCAGAAGGTATACTATTCATTTCATTTTTTTGAAGATTTTTCCATAGAAGTTTATCTCCTAATATTGAAGTAGGGATAAATTGACCTCCTAAAGGAATTAATACATTCAACCCAATAGAAATTCCATTACTTAATACTATAATTCTTTTATGTTCAGGAATAACAATAACATGATCCCACCATAGATTAATAAATAATAATTTTTACCAAACATCTTATAGATTAATAATTACTGTAATTCTAGGGGTATATTTTAGAATTTTACAAGCACTAGAATATTTAGAATCAAGATTTTGCATTAGAGACTCAATTTATGGATCACTATTCTTCATAGCAACAGGTTTCCATGGAATACACGTAATTATCGGAACATTATTTTTATTTATTTGTTTAATACGCAATTTAAAATACCACTTTTCTAAAGCCCATCATTTAGGACTAGAAGCAGCTGCTTGATATTGACATTTTGTAGACGTAATCTGATTATTTTTATATATTTCAATCTACTGATGAGGAAGATATTTTTTTAGTATAAAAATTATAATTGATTTCCAATCAAAAGATCTTAATAATTAAGAAAAAATAATAATAATAATAATTTCTATTTTCACAATTTGTATTATTATTTCAATAATAATAATAATAATATGTATAATTATTTCTAAAAAAATGTCTATTGACCGGGATAAATCTTCCCCTTTCGAATGTGGGTTTAGTCCTTTAAATTCAGCACGATTACCTTTTTCAATTCAATTTTTCCTAATCGCAGTATTATTTTTAATTTTCGATATTGAAATTGCATTAATATTACCTATTATTTTAACTTTAAAATGAGTAAATACAATAAAATGATTAATTTCCGTCTCCCTATTTATATTTATCTTAATAATCGGGTTATTCCATGAGTGGAAGAATGGAGTATTAGAATGAAAGTAATTTTAGGGATAATAGTTAAATATAACATTTAATTTGCAATTAAAAATTACTATAAATAGTTTATCTTAAATAATGAAGTAAAATTACATTTAGTTTCGACCTAAAATTAGGTTATTATAACCCTTATTTTTATTAGTTGAAGCCAAAAATATGAGGCTTCTTATTGTTAATAAGAAAAATGATTAATTTATAATCCAATTAAAAGAGGTATAGAATAATTAAGGAGCTGCTAACTACCTTTTTAAGCGGTTAAATTCCGTTTCCCTCTTATATTTATATAGTTAAAAAATAACGTATCATTTTCAGTGACAAATTAAGGGTTCCTTTATAAATATTAAAGAAATAAATTTATACTAACTTCTTCAAAGTTATGCTTTAATCCTTAAGCTACTTTAATAAAATAAAAAATAAATTAAAAACATAATAATTATAAATAACTTAATATAATTTTTTAAATTATATGACTCAACAATCAATATATTTGAAGATAGTAAATAATTTAACTGAGGGATAAAACGAGACATATAATATTCACCCCATATTGAATCATTAAAATTTCAACAAAGTTTAGAGACATATAAAAAATTTAAAGGACCTACAGATGTATAAAAAAAAGATATAAACCATATGGATCCTAAAAAATAACGAGTAAATAAATATAAGGATTTACCAACACTAAGAAACCAGTAAAAAAAAGTTATTTCGTACCCTAAGTATAAACCAATTATAATACATAAAATAGGGATAAACTTATTAAAAACAGGTAAATTTATATTTAAAGAAAAAGGATAAATCAATCACGAAAATAAACTTCCTCTTATAACAGATAAAATAACTAAAAATATTATAGATATCAATATATTATTTGATTCAATACAAGATTGATAAACAAAAAGACCATTAAATCCTCCTAAACAATAATAAACTAATCGAACACTATATGTAACTGTTAATCCAACAGAAATAAATAAGATTAAATAAACAAAATAATTATTATAATTTAAAGAAGAATATTCTAAAATATAATCTTTACTATAAAAACCAGATAAAAATGGTAAGCCACACAAAGATATAGAAGAGATACAAAAGCAAGCACAAGTGTAAGGTAACTGATTAATTAAATTTCCTATATGACGAATATCTTGAGAATCAGATATACAATGAATAATAAGGCCTGAACATAAAAATAAAAGCGCTTTAAAAAAAGCATGAGATAATAAATGAAAAAATGATAAAGAAGAATTACCCACAAATAAAACTAATATTATTATACCCAACTGACTTAAGGTAGATAAAGCAATAATCTTTTTTAAATCAAATTCAAAATTAGCCCCCAACCCAGATATAAATATTGTTAACAAAGATAAATATATATATAGGGATAAATCTAAATTAGAAAGTAAATAATCAAAACGAATTAAAACGTAAACTCCCGCAGTAACCAAAGTAGAAGAATGAACTAATGAAGATACTGGAGTAGGAGCTGCCATAGCAGCAGGTAACCAAGACGAAAAAGGAATTTGAGCACTCTTAGTAAAAGAAGCAAAAATAATTATTAATGATAAATCAATTATTCAATCCTCTCAATAAAAAAAATAAAAAATAAAATTTCAACCACCAAAATTTATAATAAAACATAAAGACATTAAAATCAAAACATCCCCTAAACGGTTAATTAAAATAGTTAATATACCAGCATTATAAGATTTTAAATTACCAAAATAAATAACCAAACAATAAGAAATCAGACCTAACCCATCTCAACCTAATAAAATACTAATTATATTAGGTCTAATGATTAAAAAAAATATTGAAACAACAAAAAGTAAAACTAAAATCAAAAACCGATAATTAAATTTATCCTCAAATATATAATCTTTTCTATATAACACAACTATTGAAGAAATTATAGAAACACAAGATATAAAAAGTAAAGATTTTCAATCCAATAATAAAGTTATAGAAATGCAAGATCTATTAATAAATGTAATATCCCAATCCATAAATAAAGAAAAGTCAAATTTAATTAACAATATAAATACTAAAAAAAAAGATAAAGATAAAATAAATAAAAATAAACATCAAAAATAATATAAATTCATAATGGATTTAAAACAAAAAATGTACCTATAATTCCACAAATTATTATTCTAACTTAAACTAATTAAACCCTTAATTTAAATAAACAAAAAAAGAAACATTTAAAACTATAAAATTTAAGGGAATTAAATGTATAAAAATCAAAAAATATTCACGACAAGTTAAATTAAAAAAAGGAACTAAAATACGACATAATATTCCATGATTAACCATAGAGTATAAATAAATTCTATAAACACAACTTAAAAAAGACCCTATTGATAAAAAAAATATTGAGTTTAAATCCCAAGATAAACAACCTAAAATAATATAAATTTCACCCAACAAATTTAAAGTAGGAGGAGAAGATATATTATTAACTCTTGCTAAAAATATAAATAAAGAAAAAAAAGGAATTAATATAATTATACCCTTATTAATAAACAAGCTACGACTATGAGTACGTTCATAAATTAAGTTAGCTAAACAAAATAAAGAAGAAGAACATAAACCATGACCTAACATTAAAATATAAGCCCCCAAAACACCATAAATATTTAATCTTATAATACCTGAAATAACTATTCCTATATGAGCTACTGAAGAATAAGCAATTAAAGATTTAATATCAACTTGCAAAACACAAATTATACCCACTATTATACAACTGAATAACCCTAAAGAAATAAAAATACAATTTATGCTTAATGAATAGGGATAAATATAAATTAATATACGAATTAATCCATAACCTCCAAGTTTTAACAAGACACCAGCTAACAATATAGATCCTGAAATTGGAGCTTCAACATGAGCCTTAGGTAACCAAAAATGAAGAAATAGTATTGGTAATTTAAATAAAAAAGCTAAAACTAATGCAACATATATATAAATATTATAATTAATTTTTACAAGTCAAAAAACTAAAGTACCAGAAATATGATAAATGTAAAAAATCAATAATAATAAAGGTAATGAACCAAATAAAGTATAAAAAAGAAGATAATATCCAGATAATAAACGTTCAGGCTGATATCCCCACCCGAAAATCAAAAAAAGGGTGGGAATAAGAGAAGCTTCAAAAAATACATAAAATAACATTATATTATTAACAGTAAAAACCAAAATTAAAATCAATAACATAATAATTAATACAAATCTAAATTCAGCACGATTATTATTAAAATTTATAACCCTAAAGCTAGCTAAAAACATTAAAAATGAAATTCAACAAGTCAATATAATTATACCCCATGATAAAATATCTACGCCAAAAAAATATGTTATATTTGAAAAAAAAGAAAAAGAAGAGTAAAAATAAATCATTAATATAATAAGTATAAAAGAAATAGTTAATAATCATCCATTAAAAATTAAAGGGATTAAAAATAATACAGATATAATTAAACTTATCATGATAAAACTCTTATAGAAGAAATATAATCATTACCTTGACTACGAACTAAATTCACCAAAATTGATAAACCTAAGGCTCCTTCACAAACAGTAAAAATTAAAAACAAAAGCAAAAAATAAAATTCATGACCTAGTATAGAAATTATAAATATCATAATTAAAAATAAAATTAAAACTAATATCTCTAAAGTCAATAATGCTTGTAACAAATGCTTATGAGTGAAACAAAACGTTATAATTCCAATAAATAAAATAATTAATAAATTTATAAAAATAAGTTTTAATAGTTTAAACAAAACAATGATTTTGTAAATCATAAATGGTATATTTATACCTTAAAACTTCAGTAAAAAGATAAATCTTATCTTTAATCTCCAAAATTAAAATTTTAATTAAACTATTTACTGATATTACAATTATAATTTTAATTTTAAGATATTTAATTATTTTATTTATATTATTAAAGCACCCTTTAAGAATAAGAATTATACTAATCACACAAACTTTAATAATTTCAATAATTATAGGAATTACAATTAATACTTTTGTTATATCTTATATTATTATAATTATTATAATTAGAGGGATACTAGTTCTATTTGTGTATATATCAAGAGTTTCATCCAATGAAAAATTCAAATTTTCATTTAAAAATTTTATTACTATAACAGTTGTAATAACCATATTAAATTCATTTAACTTAAAAATAAAATTTATAAATAATATAGAAATTATAATAAAATTAAAAGAAACAATAATAATTATAAAACTATTTAATGAACCAATTAACTTAAGTACTTTAATAATAATTATTTACTTATTAATAACAATAATTGTAGTATCAAATATTGTAAACATTTCAAAAGGCCCTCTAAAAACAAAAAATTATGAATAAACCATTACGAAAAACTCAACCTCTTATTAAAATAATTAATAATTCATTAATTGATTTACCATCACCTTCTTCTATTTCACTATGATGAAATATTGGATCATTACTAGGGATATGTTTAATTATTCAATTAATTAGAGGAATTTTTTTAGCTATACATTATGCTCCTAATATTGAATTAGCTTACTTAAGTGTAATACACATCTGCCGAGATGTAAATTATGGATGAATAATACGATATACACATGCCAATGGTGCCTCATTATTTTTTGTTTGTTTATATTTACATATTGGTCGGGGATTATACTACGGATCCTACAAATTAATAATAACCTGAATTATAGGAGTATTTATTCTTTTACTTGTCATAAGTACAGCTTTCTTAGGTTATGTTCTACCTTGAGGACAAATATCTTTATGAGGAGCAACAGTAATTACTAATTTATTATCAGCTATTCCCTATCTAGGAGATAACCTTGTAAAATGATTATGAGGGGGGTTTTCAGTAGATAATGCCACACTTAATCGATTCTTTACCCTTCATTTTTTATTACCATTTATTATTACAGCAATAGTAATAATCCATTTAATTTTTCTTCATCAAACAGGAAGTAATAATCCTCTAGGTATTAAAAGAAATATTGATAAAATTCCTTTCCACCCATATTTCTCAATTAAGGATATTATAGGAATATCTTTAATTATAATTATATTTTCAATATTAATTTTAATAGAACCACGAATTTTAGGAGACCCTGAAAACTTTATTCCAGCAAATCCCATAACAACCCCTGTACACATTCAACCTGAATGATATTTCTTATTTGCTTATGCAATCCTTCGATCAATTCCAAATAAATTGGGAGGAGTAATTGCAATATTAATATCTATTATAGTTATTATTTTACCTTTAATAAATAATAATAAACTACAAAGTAATTTATTTTACCCAATTAACAAAATTATATTCTGAGGATTTGTTAATATTATTATTATATTAACATGAATCGGAGCCCGACCCGCAGAAGAACCATTTATTACTAACAGACAAATTATTACCTTTATATACTTTTTTTATTTCTTAATTAATCCTTATATAATAAATTTATGAGATAAAATTAATGAATAACCATATAAGTTTTAGATAAACATATATTTTGAAAATATAAAAAAAAGGTTAAATTCCTTTATTGGTTACACTTAACTTAATGAATTAATAATCCATTATTATAATCATCAAAATACCTAAATTAAAAATAAAAAAACTTAAAGAATAAGGTAAAAACAATTTCCAAGTAATGTACATTAATTTATCATACCGAAACCGAGGTAAAACTCCCCGGACTCAAATAAATCAAAAAATAAAAAATGAAATTTTAATATAAAATAATAAAGAATACAAATCACAACCTATAAAAATAATCACTGTAATTAAACTTATAAAAATAATATTTATATATTCAGATAAAAAAATAAAAGCAAAACTTCCTCTTCTATATTCAACATTAAATCCACTAACTAATTCTCTTTCTCCTTCCGCAAAATCAAAAGGGGAACGATTAGTTTCAGCTAAACAAGATGACAACCAACAAAATCATATAGGAAAAGAAAAAAATAAAAATCATCTGTAACTTTGATAAATTATAAAATTTAATACTGAAAACCCAAAAGTAAATAATAAATAATTAATTAAAATAATAGCTATACTTACTTCGTAAGAAATAGTTTGAGCCACTGAACGAATTCTTCCTAAAAAAGAATATATTCTATTAGAAGACCAACCTGATAATAACACACCATATACACCTACTCCTATACAACATAAAAAAAATAGAAAATAAAAATTAAATGATAAAAAAAGAAAAACAGAAGGATATATAGATCATATTAATATTGATAATATTAGCATAAATATAGGAGAACTATAATAAATAAAAATATTAGATTTAAAGGGAAAAGAAGATTCCCTAAAAAATAGTTTTAATCCATCAGAAAAAGGCTGTAAAAGACCCATAAATCCAACCCTGTTAGGGCCTTTACGTAATTGAATATATCTTAATACCCTGCGTTCAAAAAGCGTAACAAAAGCTACAGATAATAAAATTATCAAAATTAGAAATAAAAAATAAAAAATATTAATAGTTAAATGTAATAAAAATTACATAATTAAATTCTAAATTTAATGCATTCAATCTGCCAAAATAACCACAAATTATTTACAATAAATGGTCCTTTCGTACTAAAATAATATATAAACTATTGAGGATAGAAACCAACCTGGCTTACGCCGGTCTGAACTCAGATCATGTAAAAAATTAAAGGTCGAACAGACCTAGAAAATTAGCTGCTACACCAAAATCTTATTTTAATCCAACATCGAGGTCGCAAACCCTATTATCGATATGAACTCTTCAATAGAATCACGCTGTTATCCCTAAGGTAATTTAATCTTATAATCTTTTCTAAGGATCAATACACATATTCATTTATAATATCAATCAATTAAGGAAGTTAAATAAATTCCCCTATCGCCCCAACAAAAATTCTTTAATAATAATTTATTTATAAATACCGTACACTATAAATTTAAATTTAGAATTTAAATTCTATAGGGTCTTCTCGTCCTACAATCATATTTAAGCTTTTTAACACAAAAATTAAATTCTAAATTTATATAAAAAAAAAGTTAATATCTCGTTAAACCGTTCATACCAGTCTCCAATTAAAAAACAATTGATTATGCTACCTTTGCACAGTCAAATTACTGCAGCTGTTAAATATAATCACCGAGCAGGCCTGACCTAAAATAAATTCATCAATAGGACATGTTTTTGTTAAACAGGCGAACATTACAATTGCCAAGTTCTTATTTATATACTATAAATTATACTAATTTTATCATTATAACTTTAAACATTTTATTTATTTAAACTTCTTAATAATTAATTAAAATAAATTAAATAAAATAACAATACTAAATTAATTATAACAAAATAAATGAAAGAAATTATTAATCCTACTTAATTTAGATCTATTTATAATTTATTTATAAAACTATTTAAGAGATTATCCCCTAAAATATTGCTATAATAATTATAAAAGAATTTAATAACTTTTAATAATTAAACTATAGATGAATTAAATTCATTTCTTAAGAAACCAGATATTTAAAAATGAATAGCATATAACTCCTATCTTTAAGTTATTAATAATTATGAAATATTAAATAAACCAAAAAGATATCTCTTTTAATTTCGGGATAATTAATAAATAATTAATTATAATAGATAAACCCTGATACAAAAGGTACAATACTACATATTTACTTATAACTATTTAATATATTAATTCCTTCACAGTACATTAAACTATAAATATTAAAAAATAAGTTCTATAAACTAATACTAAACCCAAAATTATTTTTATTAATAATTAAAAATAAAAATTAAATATTAAAAATAAAAATTTCACCCTGGTATGAATTGCACAAACAATTTGTTATTGTAAATAACAAAAGCCCTATAGCACAGAATGAAATAATTCCAGGCTCACCTTCCGGTAAGCCTACTTTGTTACGACTTATCTTATCTTATAACAATAAGAGCGACGGGCGATGTGTACTTAATACAGAGCAAGTATCATAAATAAAATATAATAAATATTACAATCAAATCCATTTTCAATAAAGTTTATACAACCAATAATCCAATATTATAAATAATTGTAGCCCATAAAATTCCCTAAAAAGCTGCACCTTGACCTGACATAAATTTTATAAATAAATTTATTGAAAATAATTCTAATAAAACATTCTTAAGACAGAGATATACAAACTAATAATTTAAGGTGAAATTTATCGTGGATTATCAATTAATAAACAGGCTCCTCTGAACAGATTAAATTACCGTCAAATTCTTTTAATTTAAAGATCATAACTATTAATACTAATTTAATTTTACATTCAAAATAATAGGGTATCTAATCCTAGTTTATAAAAGAATTTCATAATAATCCTTTACCAAAAATATAAAATTCTAGTTAAATTTCACCTTAAACTAAAAAAATTATTTATATTATTAAAGTAATTACAATTAAAAATAAATAACTAGAATTAAGTGTTTAACCGCAGCTGCTGGCACACCTTTAGCTAACTCTAATATTATTTACTATTTATAAAATTATTTAAATTTAAATAATATTAAAAACTGAGAATAAAATAATATTTAAAAATCCTTTTAGAATTAATAAACATCACGATAAATCTTACATGTAAAATTAATAATTTAGCTATTTATTATGACTAGAATTAAATCATTAAAATATAAAATATTTTAATTTAAATCTGGAACCACTTTACGTATCCCCCCTCTCTCTCTCCTCCCTAATCTATTTAGTTTCAGTTAATCAACCTTCTAAGATAATTAGATATATACTATATATATATGTTGCATTCAGTTAAATAATCCCATATGTTTTAGACATCAGTACCCCCTTAACTAAGGCTAACTTGCGAGTCAGCTATTAAACTTTAGATGAACCATATTCAATATATGGTATTTATATTATTTTATTCCTGTAAATACTCCTATGTTAGCTATTCTCCCAGATAAGATTTATCCCTAATTATTAAATAGTTACATATAGTGTTACCCAGCATAGCCCAGACAGCCCCAGTAGTTCCTAATAATTAAATCCCCAACAATGATTTAATTAAAATTTACTAAATTTTTATTTTTTATAAATAAATTATTAAATGATCAAGGATCATTCATTTACCAGACCCTATTTATTTAATAATTTAAATTTACTAAATTTTTATTTTTTATAAATAAATTATTAAATGATCCTAAATTATTAAAATTTATTAAATATATAACTAAGATTAAATAATTAACTAACTTATATATGCTTATAAATAATACAATTAATTTTTTATCATCTAGAGTTAGGTAACCCAACTATTTAACTCTTGATTAAATAATCAATTATTAAAAATTTATTAAATATATAACTAAGATTAAATAAATAGGGTCTGGTAAATGAATGATCCTAAATTATTAAAANTATTAAATATATAACTAAAA